TCTAGGCATACCTATTTCTTCAGATTCATTTTTCAAATTCTATGAAGTTTATTTCTTTGCTACAGCTGATAAAAATCGTTGTTTTAGACGATACATATGTAGAAAGCCTATTTTTTTTTTCTAGTATTTATTAACCGAATTTGCTCTTTTTTTTTTCTTTTTATTTCTATAGTGGAGATAGTCGCACGTAATGACAGATCACGGCCATATTATTAAAAGCTTGTGGTAAGAATGGGTTCCGCTCTAGTGCACGAAAATAATATTCCAAAGCTTTCGTATGTTCTCCGTTTCTTGTGTGGATAAGGCCTATGTTATAGAGTATATAACTTCGATCATAGGGATCAATTTCTAGTCGCATAGCTTCATAATAATTCTGTAAAGCTTCTGCATAATTTCCTTCGGATTGAGCCGACATCCGTTACGGTCGTCATTCGATTCAATGAATCTCCGTTTCAGAACCGTACATGAGATTTTCATCTCATACGGCTCCTCCTTTATGTACATAATGAGAATAATATATGGAATCAAAAAAAAAATGGAAATATTCTCATTATAAACTGAGCGGGGCTGGTGTTTTTACACGAAATCTTTAGCCAACCTTCTTGTAAAAGATCTTTCCTTAATATCAAGTATGTTGGTACTAGATAAAAAAAGGGTGACTCCAGCAATTTCTTTGTCTTAAACGTCCCTTAATTTTCAGGAATTAGTCACTTCAACAGTCTTCGATGGTTATACGAGTATCCAAAACACAAACGAGATGGATGTTTGTTGTCCCAACCATTCTTGTTAGTCCCGATCCTAATAAGGAAAAAGGGATAATTTATAACAAAATAACAAAGTTTTCGTGTTGTTGATTCCTAGCAGTAGTGCCTCTTCCTCTATGCCTCCTATTGGTACTAGTGGAGTAGGTTTGACCTAACCCATACCCATAGGTGTTAGCCTTTCGCTAAATACTCTAGAATCGACAATTAAAGTATTTGAGGCTGCATTAATCGGGGGATACACGACAGAAGGGCTTGTTTGATTTACAAACTTCACCTTCAACAAGCGTAGATTTATTTCAAAATTTTTTCTTTCTATCCTCAATAATATAATAATAATGCGTCTTTCTCCTAAGACTTAAGGGTGGTAAAAAATAAAAGATAGAAAGAAAATAAATAACTAAATTCAATTATTCAATAATAAAATAAATAAAAAAAAAAAAAAGAATCAAATCGCACCATCTCGATAATAGGCGAATGCCTCTTTCTCGCCCGAAGTTGTCGGAATTATTCGTAATAAGATATTGGCCACAATTGAAAAGGTCTTATCAATAAAATTTCCATTTATTCGAGATCTGGACATAGGCAGAAATTCATTTTATAATTTCTTTTAATTACCTTTTTCGTGAGAAAATCATAAATAAATAATCCCACAAACAAAGGAATTTTACAGTACTAAATAACATAAAAACAGATTCATTAAAATGAAACTTCTACTCAAATTGTTTCTTTTTGACAGGAATCAATAAAAACTAAGAAATAGTTGAGATTTCATCCAAATGAAAATAGAATAACTGCCCATTTTATCTTGTGGGTATAACGGGTATACGCTAGACAATGAAATCTAAAAATTCCCGGGGCCTTTCATGAATTTGAAATAAATCTATGGGGTAAGGGGTTCTTTTTGAAAGATCTAAAATTGGATAAAATTGGAAAGGATTTTGAGAATTTTTATGAAAATAGAATAATAGATAGTCTAAACTAACTAGAATCATGATCTAAAGGTAGCCATTAAATAGAGTCAAATAGAGTCTAAAAAAATAGATCAATCGGTGGAGTCATTTCCAATTCAGTGATTTAATCCGATATAAATATTCGAACAAAGTCGGGAATGTCGTCGTCGTAAACATGAATAGATACTTTTATTTATTGTTTTGAACAGTTTTTCACAAAAAAAAATATCTTTATCCCCCAACCTCGAATAAAGGTTTGGCAAAGTTTTCTCTTTTTATAGTTAAAGTTAAGATGGAGTGCATGTATCTATCCAAAAACCTAATATGAATGAAGCACTATTCACTCGGTTTATAAACCATAATCATTATGTAGGAGAGATGGCCGAGTGGTTCAAGGCGTAGCATTGGAACTGCTATGTAGGCTTTTGTTTACCGAGGGTTCGAATCCCTCTCTTTCCGTATCCTTCACCTAATTCACCAATGTTATTGACCGCAATATATTATATCAAATAACAATAGATGCCATTATTCCAACACCAACAGTTAGACCTTTCTTTGATATGGATTCTGGAGCCCTAATCAAAATGTCTTTGGTATGGAAAATACTGGAATGGAAAGAATGGACAAGGAATGAAAATCCCCCCAATTAGTTTAGTTAGGTTTAAGTCTGACGAGAATAATATTCTACAACCAGCAATTCATTTATTTTCAAACCGACCCATTTACTATCTATTATTTGATTGACCGATCCTTTATATTGAAATGGGTGAAGAGTCAAATGTTTTGGCAAGTCCTCGCGGGCGGATGAATCAAGATAATTTTGAACCAGAGACTTAGATTTTTTTTGTTCATCTCTCACGGTAATAATATCTCGGGGTTTGCAGCGATAACTTGGTATATCTACCATACGACCATTAACTAAAATATGTCTATGGTTAACCAATTGGCGGGCTTGAGGAATAGTCGAAGCCATACCTAATCGAAAAAGGATGTTATCCAACCGCATTTCAAGTAATTGTAGTAAAACCTGACCTGTTGACCCTTTTGCTTTTCCGGCGATACGGACGTATTTAAGTAATTGTTCTTCTGTAAGACCATAATGAAAGCGCAATTTTTGTTTTTCTTCTAAACGAATACGATATTGAGATTTTTTACCGGAGCGTAATTGGTTTCGCAGATCGCTTCCAGCTCTAGGCTTTTTGCTAGTTAGTCCCGGTAAAGCTCCCAGATGACGTATTTTTTTGAAACGAGGCCCTCTGTAACGCGACATAAAAACTCCTTATGAAATTTCATAAACCTAAAATTAAACTAAACTATATGATACTATAGAAAAATGAAAAAAAAAAAATAGAATCTAAATAAAATAAGAAATTAATCGAAATTTATTGAAGTATTGTACTTGTACTACAAAGAATAATTGAAAAGAACAAACAATTGAATGAATTGTATCAATATCCCGGCCTTAACTTAAATATTATATATAATTATCTTTAAATATTATTTAAATATTCTAAAATAATAGAATTATCTATATATAAATAGAATATTTTGATTTTTTTTTTCTAAAATATATTTATATAAAAATCTTAAATAAAAAAAAAAAAAAAATGAAAAATGTAAGGGTTCTTTTATTGATTGATTTGATTTACATATATTGAACTCCTCCAATTTTTTTTTATAATTGGAAGTCCTTATGATCTAATAGATAAGATGAGTGCCCTTTTGGAAAAGGGGAATAAGCCTTTTCCATTTATTTTACATTACCAACTATGTAAAAACTAGTGGAGAAAAGCCAGCTATCGGAGTCGAACCGATGACCATCGCATTACAAATGCGATGCTCTAACCTCTGAGCTAAGCGGGCTCGCATAACATAAATTGTACACACATAGGACTTTTAGTAAACTACCGGGATCTTAGTTATTAACTGTTCATTCTTAACTCTTCTAATATAATGATAGAGCAATACGATATAGAATTTTGATATATTTATCATATCAAATATATGTTTATTAATAATCAATATCTTAATTAACTTAATTAGATAATAAGTTTTTTTTAATTCAAATGAGATTTGAAATTCAAAATTCTTTTTTTTTTTTTTTTACTATTTGATTTTCCTAATCCAATTCTATTTCGTTAGTTCTATATTTATTAGTAATAAAATAGTTTGCATTTTATATTTTCGATTTATATATATCTATCTATTTAGAATTTGAAATAGAATCTGATAATTTAATTTAGTAATTAAATTACTATAACTTACTAATTAAATGAAAATCTTCTTAATAGAATCTAATAGAATATTACTAATAGAATATTATATAGAATATTAGAAAATGAATCCATAATAATAAAGATAAGAAAAGATAAGAGCTAAAACGAAAACAAAAGAATCGACCGTTCAAGTATTCAAAATTGCACGCGAAAAATGATATAACTAGGGAAATATATGTATAAGTATAATATATGTGTAATAATACTATCTTATATAAAATACTATTATAGATATAATCTAATCTATAAGATAGTATTATATATACTATATATATGTTGTATGTATCCATCTCTATTGAATTATGGATAGAGACATAATAGAATAGAATCTTTTATTATTGAACCAAATATGAGGTTCCGAGAGCGAGAGAGATGAAAGAAGATAGACAAGAAAACCAAATACAAGGAAAGGGGTTTCAATATGAGAACCGCTCTCTAATGAATTCAAGAATTCCAGCATAATATAAAAAAACAAAGGGGGGATATGGCGAAATCGGTAGACGCTACGGACTTAATTGGATTGAGCCTTGGTATGGAAACCTACCAAGTGATAACTTTCAAATTCAGAGAAACCCCGGAATTAAAAAAATGGGGCAATCCTGAGCCAAATCCGGTTTTCTGAAAACAAACAAGGATTCAGAAAGCGATAATAAAAAAGAATAGGATAGGTGCAGAGACTCAATGGAAGCTGTTCTAACAAATGGAGTTGGCTGCGTTGCGTTAATAAAGGAATCCCTTCCATCGAAACTCCAGAAAGGATGAAGAATAAACGTATATACGTACAAAAATCCTATCTCCAAATAATTAATGAAAACCCGAATCCGTATTTCTTTTAATTTTCATGAAAAAGGAAAGAATTGTTGTGAATCAATTTTAAGTTGAAAAACGAATCGAATATTCATTGATCAAATTATTTACTCCATCAAAATCTGATAGATCTTTTGAAGACTTGATTAATCGGATGAGAATAAAGATAGAGTCCCATTCTACATGTCAATATTGATAAGAAT